TAATGTTTGGGTAATTTACCCATTTATAACTTTGAAGGCTATCGGTTTAATTTAACCTAAAACATTATAAGTTTAAAAATCTTAAGGGCATTATTCCAACTAGAGAAAAAATAGTTAAAGTTCTTAATAAATAAAAATTTTTGTTTGTTTTTCTTTTTTGTGTTCAAATCATATTTTGTATATAAAGAGTAAATGTTCTAAAACAAAGACGTGTGTAAAAATACAGAGTAATTAAACTTGATACAATTAAAATTGTTAAGACAGGAAATCTATTTCTAATTACTATTATTGCAGTTCATTTAGGGAAAAAACCTAAAAGAGGAGGTAGTCCTCCCAAAGATAATAAATTTACAAAAATAATAAATTTTTCGTTTATATTTTTTCCAATAGTTAATTGAGAGAAATAATTTATATTTAATAATCATAGAGAAATACATAAAATAAATCTAGTAAGGCTATAAATAAGAAAATAATTTATTCATAAGCCGGAATTAAAAAATATTATTCTTCTTATTAAACCTAAGTGAGAAATTGATGAAAAAGCTAAAATTTTTCGTATAGACGTTTGGTTAATACCAGAAATTGATCCAATAATTGCAGATATTAGAGCTGTAAAAATTAATACTTTGGAATAAAAAAATACAGATAAGATAACTAAAGGAGAAATTTTTTGCCATGTTAATAAAAGAAGTGAATTTATTCAATTTAATCCTTCTAAAACTTCAGGAAACCAAAAGTGAAATGGTGCCATACCTAATTTTAAACATAAAGCTAGGGTCATTAAAATATTTGGGGTAGTTGAGAATTGGTTTCCTGAATATATAAAAAAAAGTAGAGATCTAAAAATTACTATTGCAGATGCAATAGCTTGAATTAAAAAATACTTAATTGCTGCTTCTCTTCTTTTTTTATTATTTTCTAAATTAATAATTATAGGGATAAATGATATAAGATTAATTTCTAGCCCTAATCATATACCAAACATAGAAGAAGAGGAAATAGTAATTAATGTACCAGAAATTAGAAAGAAAAAGTATAAAAAAGGGGGAAAATATAAATTCATTAAAAAGAAGTGTTACACTATCGTTGGGGTATGAACCCAAAAGCTTAAATTTAGCTTATCTTTTCTAATATAATAAGGATAAGATTAACTTATATAATTTACTCTATCAAAGTAATCCTTTTGTCAGGCACCTTATTAATTTGTGTATTTAAAAAAAGTTTAGGTCTAGAATTTTTTTTTTAAAAAAAAATATTTTTCAGATAAAAAATAAAGTGAGTACTTCTAAATAAAAATTTTTAAAAAAATTATTAGTAAGTTTAGTGTTTATATAGTAAAATTTTCAAATTTTTTTTGTAAAACTAGGTACTGCCTATTAGTCCCTAAAATATTACAAAATCTCCGTTAGTTTCATTTCCAATGGGGCTTAGATTTTTGAAAGTTGAGGTGTACCAAAATTTTGCTAATTTCTAAAAGTTTTAAAATTTTCTAGGGGACATTCCCATTTATCTCTTATTTATATTTACATTGGACATAATATATGGAAACTTTTTAAAAATTTTTATTATAAAAATTTTATTAATTATAAATTAAGTTTTTAGATAATTTTTTTAGATCGTTGAGATCTGTGTTGTATTTTTAGCTTTTGGGTGGATTTCACATGTAAGTTTAGGCGGAAAGTTATTTTTAGTAGAACTAAAAAAGAAATTCTCAGTGAAAAGTATTAGAAATATAAAAATTTTATATCTAGGTAATTAAAAAGAAGTGGAAAATGGCGTGCCAGCAGCCGCGGTTATACTCCTGCTTCAAGTTAAAAATGGTATACAAAATTGTGTATTATATTTTTTTGAATTTTTTTAAAATTGTAAGGTAGAATTTCAATTTTTAGATAAGACATAAAAATAATACATATTAAATATGTTATGGACCAGGATTAGATACCCTGTTACTCATAAATAGAAAATTTTGGATTAGTAGTAGTTATGAAATTTAACGGATTTGGCGGCAAGATAGCCATTTAGAGGAACCTGCCCTATAAACGATGGACCACGAAATCCTTACTTTTACTTGTTATTTAGTTTGTATACCGCTGTTGTCAGTTAGTTTTTTTAGAAATCTTTCTTTCATGATAAAATCAAAGACTTCAAGTAAAGGTGCAGCTGATGTAAAAGATAGAGGTGGGTTACATTTAAAAGAATAATACGAATAAAGTTTTTGAAATATCTTTTGAAGGTGGATTTAAATGTAAAGTTTATAAAAACTTGATGAAGGCTCTATCTTGTGTACACACCGCCCGTCGCTCTCCTTTTTAAACGAGATAAGTCGTAACAAGGTAAGTGTAATGGAAATTGTACTTGATAAGAACAAGCTGTTTAGCGTTTCATTTACACTGAAAAGGTGCTTGTAAATATACAAGGTTCTTAATTAAAATAAATAGTTCTTTAATTTTTTTTTTAGAAGTATAATTAAAAAAGTATTTTTTATGAAATTTTTTGAAAACTATAGAAGATTAGTACTGTGAAGGAAAGTTGAAATAATTGAAAAATAATTATAAAAAAAGTACTATTAAGTTTTGGTACCTTTTGTATTAGTGATTATCTAAATAATTTTGTAAAAATTTTTCTCGAAAATAAAAGATCTAAATAAACTTTACAGTTTTTGTTTCAAAAAAATTTTTTAAGTTTATTTAGTTGTGAAATTCTTATCGCTTTTATTTATATCTAGTAACTTTAGAAAAAAATTTAGTTTAAAATGATTAGGATAATTTTATTTAAAATTTATTTTTAATTTATTTTTAAATTTTTGGGGATGAGCTCAAAAATTTATATAAAAGAAAAAAGAACCCTAATTTTTATATAGGCTTAGAATTAGCCATAAAATATTGTTATAAAATATAACTTTAGAAATAAGATTTATTTTTCTTTTTATATTATAAAGTTAATAATAGAATTTTTTTTATTTTGTAAATATGGTAATATTAGTAGATAAAATTTTAAAGATTTTTTTTTAAAAATCTTCTTAAATTTTTTTTATAATAAATATAACAAAAGAACTCGGCAAATATAATTTCCGAATGTTTAACAAAAACATTTCTTCTTAGCTTAAGAAGTAAGGCCTGCTCACTGAAGATTTAAAGAGCCGCAGTATTCTAACTGTGCTAAGGTAGCATAATCATTAGTCTTTTAATTGGAGACTGGTATGAATGGCTAAACGAGAAATTAACTTTTTTTGTTATAAAAATCAAATTTAATTTTTTAGTGAAAAAGCTAAAATTTTTCAGAAAGACGAGAAGACCCTATAGAGTTTTATATTAATTTTATATTAATTTTTAATAGATTTTTAAAAAATAAGTATAAAAAAATATTTTGTTGGGGCGACATTTAGATAAAAAAAACTCTTTTTTTTAAAAATTTTTATAAAAATATTTTTTGATCCTTTAAAAAAGATCAAAAGAAAAAATTACCTTAGGGATAACAGCGTAATCTTTTTTTAGAGTTCTAATCGACAAAAAGGTTTGCGACCTCGATGTTGGACTAAAATTTAGGCAGGGTGCAGCAGTTCTGCTTTTAGGTCTGTTCGACCTATAATATTTTACACGATCTGAGTTCAGACCGGCGTAAGCCAGGTTGGTTTCTATCTTCTGATAAAATTATTTCAGCTTAGTACGAAAGGATTGGTTGATTATAAATTTTATAATATAAAGAATATCATTAAAGTATCTTAAATAAATTTGGCAGATAATTGTATTAGATTTAGAATCTAAATATGGAAATTAAAGTTTTCCAATTTATAGTGATATTAATTATTTATTATATTTTATTATTAATTTGTGTATTAATTTCTGTGGCTTTTTTGACTTTATTAGAGCGCAAAGTATTAGGATATATTCAAATTCGAAAAGGTCCTAACAAAGTAGGATTATCGGGTATTTTACAACCTTTTTCTGACGCCATTAAGTTGTTTTCTAAGGAACAGACATGATCTTCAGTGTCAAATTACCTTTTATATTTTTTTTCTCCAGTTTTTATATTTTTCATATCTCTTTTTTTGTGAAGTATAATTCCTTTTGAAACTGGTTTTTATGATTTTGAATTTGGTTTTTTTTTCTTTTTATGTGTTTTGAGACTTGGAGTTTATCCTTTAATAATTGCTGGATGATCTTCCAATTCTAAATATGCTCTTTTAGGAGGTCTTCGTGCTGTAGCTCAAACTATTTCTTATGAAGTTAGTTTGGCTTTAGTATTATTATCTTTTATTGTAGTAGTGGGAGAATATAGTTTAGAAGATTTTATTGAATTTCAAAGTTCTTTTTATTTATTTTTTTTCTTTTATTTACTTTCTTTAGTATGAGTTGTTTCTTGTATAGCTGAAATAAATCGAACTCCTTTTGATTTTGCTGAAGGTGAATCAGAATTGGTTTCTGGATTTAATGTTGAGTATAGAGCCGGTGGATTTGCATTATTATTTCTAGGTGAATACTCTATAATTATTATAATAAGAACCGTAATAGTAGTTTTATTTTTAGGAGGAGGCTTAAATTTAATATTTTTTTTAAAGGTTGGGTTTTTTATTACTTTAGTTTTATGACTTCGAGGTACTTTACCTCGGTATCGTTATGATAAGTTAATAAGATTAGCTTGAAAAAGAATTTTGCCTTTTACTCTTCATTGTTTATTTTTATATATGGGATTTAAAGTGGTCATAGAAGTTATATGATGATTTATTTTAAGAAAAATGTTATTTTGCAAAAATAAAGTTGCTCTTCTAGAGTAGTCATCTTAATAATTAGTTTATAGGAACATTGCAATTTGACTGCAGAAGAAGTAGTGTAATTCTACTATTATTAAATTAATTTTATTTTTATCATATAATAGCTTAAATTTAAAGCGTTAAACTTTTAATTTAAAAATAAGAATTTCTTTTATATGGTTCTAAATTTTATACAATTAAAAGGGAGAAATTCTCGTTTTTAGATTTACAATCTAACGCCTAAACTCAGCCACCTTTTAGTCTCTAAATAGAGAACGGGGTTAAAACTACTAGAAGACTCGAACTTCTATAAAATGCTTTCAAAGCACTTGCTTTCCTATCAGCCAAGTAGTTATTTTTCTATAATTTTATCTCATAGTAAATTTGATAAAGGACAAGTTAGAAAAAAAGAGAAGTAAAATACTGTTAATAATTGTCCAATAATAATATATGGATCTTCTACAGGTATTCCTCCAATTCATGTTAGAAGAATAGCTGTTCTAATATAAGATCAAAATAGGAATTTTGAAATAGGATAGAATGTTAAGCATCGAAAATTTCTTTTTTGTGATAATGGAAGAATAGCTAGAATTAAAATTGATATTACTAATGCAATTACACCTCCTAATTTGTTTGGAATAGATCGTAAAATTGCATAGGCGAATAAGTAATATCATTCTGGTTTAATATGTTCTGGAGTTACTAATGGATTAGCTGGAATAAAATTTTCTGGATCCCCTAGTAAATAAGGTCTTCATAAAGTAATTAAAAGAAGTGAGAAAATTATAATTGAAAAACCAAAGACGTCTTTAAAGGTAAAGTATGGGTGAAAAGGAAGTTTATCTAAATTTCTATTTAATCCAAGAGGATTGTTTGATCCTGTTTGGTGCAGAAAAAGAAGATGAACAACGGCTATCCCTAAAATAAGAAATGGAACCAAAAAATGAAGGGCAAAAAATCGGGTTAAGGTTGCATTATCTACGGCGAATCCTCCTCATATTCATTCTACTAATCTAGGGCCAATATAAGGGATAGCAGAGAATAAATTTGTAATTACTGTTGCTCCTCAAAAGGATATTTGTCCTCATGGTAAAACATATCCAATAAAGGCTGCAGCCATTGTTAGAAATAAAATTACAATTCCTGTTATTCAGGTATGAAATATTTTATAAGATCCATAATAAATACCTCGGGAAACATGAAGATAAATACAGATAAAAAAGAATGAGGCTCCGTTAGCATGAAGAGTTCGAATTAATCATCCTCTGTTAACATCTCGTATAATGTGAACTACAGAAGAAAAAGCAATTCTAATATCTGAGGCGAAGTGTATAGCTAAAAATAATCCTGTAACAATTTGAATTCCTAAGCATAGTCCCAGAAGGGATCCAAAATTTCATATGTAGGAAATGTTAGATGGGGATGGGAGATCCACTAGAGCTCCATTTATAATTTTAAATAATGGGTGGGATTTTCGAATTGGTTTTGACATTAAATAATTCGTAGAGGGCCTTGATTTATTTTTCTAATTTTTACTACAACTAATAGTGTTAAAATAATGTAGGCTGCTATTAGCAAAGTCAGGGGCATAATTGAAAAAGAAAAAGGTTTTAAAATTATAAGATTAGAATAATGATCTGATTGAAAAGAATATATTTCTTTGGAAATATTTTGTTTTGGTTTTGAAAGAATTATTAATATAAGAGGGGTAATCAATAAAGGTATTATAATTTTTAGATTTGGTTTAAATATTTCATTTGAGGCAATATTAGATATATAAGTAAATAGAATTAATATCCCACCTAAAAATACTAGAATTAATGTATATGAAAATCAAGGAAATTGTGTAATTGTATATATTCCAATTGAAATTAAAATAGTCTGAAGGATTAAGATAAAAATTATTGCTAGTGGATGAAATATAAAAATAAAAATTAGGTTTAAAAGAAATATTAAAATCATAATGGAATTTATTATCATAGTCTAAGAGGTAAAGACCTATTTTCGATTTACAAGACCGATATTTTAGATAAATTACATAGACATCAGAGAGTAGTTTAATAAAAATTTAGGTTTTGGAAATCTGAGATGCTTTTCAAGTCTTTCTGAGTGCTAAATTTATTTATTACTTTACCTTTATTCATATTTTTTGTTGGTACTTGAATTTATATTTCTAAGCGTAAGCATTTAATAAATATGTTAATTAGTTTAGAATACATTGTTCTATCAATTTTTTTACTTCTTATTTTAATAACTTTTACTTTAGGTCTTGAAACTTATGTAAGACTAGTATTTTTAGTAGCCTCTGTTTGTGAAGGAAGATTAGGAGTAGGAATAATAGTTGGAATAGTTCGATCTCATGGTTCAGATTATATTAGAAGTTTAAGAGCTTTAAAATGTTAAAAATTATTTTTTTAGTTTTGGGTTTATTACTTATATCTTTTTCTGGTGAGTTTATTTTTTATATTTTTTATTTAATTTTTTTGAGTTTTTTATGGTTAATAATATATAGAAGAAATATTGTTAGGGCTTCTTTTTTAGGTTTAGATGTTTTATCTTGATTTTTGATTTTATTAACTTTTTGAATTATTATATTGATATTATTATCTAGACATAGATATAAAATTACAAATTTTTTTTATCAAAAGTTTTGTTTTGTTTTAATGTTAATATTATTTTTGCTATTTTTAACTTTTAGTGTTCAAGATTTATTATCTTTTTATATTTTTTTTGAAGGTTCTTTAATTCCTATTTATTTATTAATTGTAGGATGGGGTTATCAACCTGAACGTTTGCAAGCAGGAATTTATCTTTTATTATATACTATTTTTGCTTCTTTACCGTTATTAATTTCTATTTTTTTTACTGGAAAGTTAATGGGAAGATATAATTTTTGTTCTTTAAATTTTTCTCATAGTGTTCCTTTTTGAGTTAGATTTTGATTTTTATTTTCAATTTTTGCTTTTTTAGTAAAATTGCCTGCTTTTTATGTACATTTATGACTTCCTAAAGCTCATGTTGAAGCACCAGTTTCTGGTTCGATAATATTAGCTGGTGTTCTGTTAAAGCTTGGTTGTTATGGAATGATACGTTTTATAGGATTTTTTGATGGGAAAGTTGCTTTAATAAGAAGATTTTTGGTTTCTTTAGGATTATTAGGTGGTTTAGCGGTTAGTTTTATTTGTTTACGTCAGGTGGATTTAAAATCTCTAATTGCTTATTCTTCGGTAAGACATATAGGATTAGCATTAGGTGGTTTGGGAAGATGAGGTTTGTGAGGTTATAGAGGATGTTTATATACTTGTGTAGCTCATGGTTTATGTTCATCTGGATTATTTTTTTTATCTGGTGTTGTTTACGAACGTAGAGGCTCTCGAAGAATAATGATTAACAAAGGACTTTTAGAAATAATGCCAAGAATATCATTCTGATGGTTTATATATTGTATTGGAAATATAGCTGCTCCTGTAGTATTAAATCTTGTGGGAGAGTTAGGTTTATTAGGAAGAATTTTAAGATATAGCTTTTTTTCAGTAATTTTATTAATAATGTTTTCTTTTATAGGGGCGTGTTATAGACTTTATTTATTCTCTTCTACCCAACATGGAATTAGATATAATGGAATTCGGTCTTTATCAGACGGTTATGTTCGTGAGTATTTAGTTTTATTTTTACATTTTTTTCCTTTATTTTTTCTAATTTTAGAGGTGGATTTTATAACTTTTTGTCTAAATAGTTTATTAAAAATTTAAGTTTGTGGTACTTAAGATGTAAGTTTTTTACTTTGGACTATGTTTGTATTAAGAATATGAAATTTAATTTTTACATTTTTTTTATCTTTTTCTTTTCTTTTATTTTTTTTAGGTATTTTATTTTTAAATTACTCTTTTAGCTTTTATTTTAGTTGAAACATTTTTTCTTGGGGAGCTTGTGATATCAATATAATTTTTTTATTTGATTGGGTATCTTTAATATTTTTGTCTTTTGTACTTTTTATTTCTGGAAGTGTTTTTTATTATTCAGGTGAATATATAGAGGGGGAATTAAATCTTTCTCGTTTTATTTTTTTATTAGCAGGGTTTGTTGGATCAATAGGATTATTAATTTTTAGACCTAATTTAATTAGAATTTTACTAGGTTGGGATGGTCTAGGTTTAGTATCTTATTGTTTAGTAATTTATTATCAAAATTACAAGTCTTTAAATGCTGGAACTTTAACTGTATTATCTAATCGTGTTGGAGATGTTTTAATTTTAATTGGAATTGTGTGAATAATTAATTTTGGTGATTGAAGTTTTGTGTCTTGGTTAGGAAATAGAGAGAGATTATTATTTGCAAGATTATTAATTATTTTAGCTTCTTTGACTAAGAGGGCACAAATTCCTTTTTCTGCTTGGTTACCGGCGGCCATAGCTGCTCCAACACCTGTTTCATCTTTGGTTCATTCTTCTACTTTAGTAACTGCCGGAATTTATTTGGTAATTCGGTTAGGCTGAGTTTATGATTTTTGGTTAAATGAATTATTAATAATTCTTTCTGTTTTAACTATATTTATAGCAGGTTTAGGGGCTTGTTTTGAGTTTGATTTAAAAAAAATTATTGCTTTGTCTACTCTCAGACAGTTAGGTTTAATAATGTATAGATTATCTTTAGGATTAGTAAAAGTGGCTTTATTTCATTTACTAATACATGCTTTATTTAAAGCTTTGCTTTTTATAACTGCTGGTTGCATTATTCATGGTTTTAAAGGTTGACAAGATATTCGAATAATAGGAAATATAATAACTTCTTTACCATTTATTAGTTCATGTTTTGTTATTTCTAATTTGGCTTTAAGAGGAATACCTTTTTTAGCTGGTTTTTATTCAAAGGATTTAATTCTTGAATTATCTTTATTAGAAGAAATAAATTTACTAAGTTTATTTATACTATTTTTATCAACAGGATTAACCGTTGCTTACACATTTCGTCTTATTTATTACGTTGTTCGTCGGGATTATGTTTTAGGAGGATCTTCAAATCTAAGAGATGGTTGAGGGGTAATAATAAAATCTTGTATTGGTTTAGTGACTTTTTCTGTTTTTTTTGGTGCTTTAGTTTCTTGATTGTCTATGGATGTATCTTCTATTATTTTACCTTTAAAACTAAAAAATTTGACTTTATTTGTTTGTCTTTTAGGGGTTTTTTTAGGGTTTTTTATGGCTAATTCTTCTTATAATTTTTCTAAAATAAAATTTTCTTTAATTGTTTGGTTAATAGGATCTATATGATTTTTACCTTATTTATCTTCTCAGCCTTTAGTTTATAAACCTATAAAAATTGGGTCGGAAATAATAAAATTCGGAGATATAGGTTGATTAGAATTTTTGGGAGGACAAGGCTTTGGAAATTTTATTTCTAGAATATCTATAAAAATACAGTTCATAAGTTTAAATTCTTTAAAAGTTTTTATTATGTTAATTTGAATAATATTAGTTTTTGTAATATTTTTGTAAATTAAAATAGCTCAAATAAAGAGTTTTGCATTGAAGCTGCAAAGGTGACCAAGGTCTTTTAATATGTATATTTTTTAGAAAGAAAATGTTACAATTTATGCAATATTCAAAGTTAGCAGCTTTGAAGTTTTCATTTTCTATCTCAGGAAAAAGATTTCTTCTCATCAACGAAAATGAAGTGTGTTATATACACTACTAAGATAAATAAAGTAGGATAAAAAATTATCTTCTTTTGATTGCAGGTCAAATATTTTAGAAACTTCTACTTTCTTAATTAAAGTTTAAACTTATCTTATCATTAACAGTGATATTGCTTATTTTAGCTATAATTAAAAGATAAGGATTATATAATCAAAGACCGGGTCGAAACCGATAGCAATACTTCGCTTCTTATCTTATGAAATTCAGTCTAATGTTTTTTCTTTTCATTCGTAAAAAAGTCCAAAAGTAACTAATAAAAGAAATAATCCTCCAGCTCTTATTCATAAAATCGGAGGGATAGTATTAGAAATTAAACCTAGAGGTAATAAAATAGAAATTTCAATATCAAAAATTAAAAATACAATTGCAATTAAAAAGAATCGAATTGAGAAAGGGATTCGAGAAGTGTTTTTAGGATCAAATCCGCATTCAAAAGGTGAAACTTTTTCTCGATCTAATACTGTTTTTTTAGAAAAAAGGGTTGAAATTAAAATTAAAAGAGATCTAATTAAAACTGAAATTGTAAAAGCTACTAAAAGAAGTTTAATTGCTTAATCCTTAAAATCTAGGACCTAAAGATTGGAAGTCTATAATACTTTTATACTAATTAAGCATCCTCCTCATCAGTAAATTGAAACATAGAGGAATAATCATACTACGTCAACAAAGTGTCAATATCAGGCTGCTGCCTCAAATCCAAAGTGGTGGGTAGCTGAGAAGTGGAATTTTACTATTCGAAATAAACATACTGTTAAGAATGTAGAACCAATAATGACATGAAGACCGTGGAACCCAGTGGCTACAAAGAATGTTGATCCATATACTGCTTCTGCAATCGTAAAAGGGGCTTCTATATATTCATAAGCTTGTAAAGCTGTAAAATAGACACCTAAAATAATAGTAACAATTAAAGCTTGAACAGATTGAGAGTGATTTCCGTTTATTAATGAATGGTGTGATCAGGTAATGGTGACACCTGAAGCTAGAAGAATAGCAGTGTTTAATAGAGGAACTTGAAATGGATTAAAAGGAATAATACCTGCTGGCGGTCATTGAGTCCCAATTTCTACAGAAGGAGCTAGTCTAGCATGAAAGAAGGCTCAAAAGAAAGAAAGAAAGAAAAATACTTCTGAAACAATAAATAAAATTATTCCTCATCGAAGATTTGTAATTACTATACTATTATGAAGTCCTTGAAGAGTTCCTTCTCGAGAAATATCTCGTCATCATTGATAGGAAGAGATAATAAGAATTATTAGTCCTAGAGTAAGAATTGTTATAGAATTATAGTGAAATCAGTAAGATAGGCCTGACGTTAAAGTTAAAGCTCCAATAGAGGCAGTAAGTGGTCATGGACTTATTTCTACTATGTGAAATGGGTGATGAGAATGAGTTGTCATTATACTTCTCTAGCATAAAGAGTTGAAAGTGTCGCAAAAACATAAGCTTGAATTACTGCAACGGCGGCTTCTAAGGTTATAAGAGCAAACTGAGCTATTGTAACTGTAATAATAATAATAATTCTTCTATTAACTATTCTTTCTCCTAAAAGAATTAATAATAGATGACCGGCAGTTAAATTAGCAGCTAATCGTACAGATAGGGTAATTGGACGAATAATATTACTAATAGATTCAATTAAAACTATAAAAGGTATTAAGATGATAGGAGTTCCTAAAGGAACTAAGTGAGCAAACATGTGATTTGTATCATTAATTCATCCGTAAAGTATAAAAATTAATCAAATTGTTAGTGCTATTGATAAAGTTATAGCAATGTGGGCCGTACTTGTAAAAGTATATGGTATTAGTCCAAAAATGTTATTAATTAAAATAAATATAAAAAGTACATTAAAAAAAATAATATTTTTAAATCTTTTAAATAATGGCAAAAATTCTTTTGTAATATAAGAAGTTAATTCTGTATATAAAATTCTTGATTTTGAATTAGAAATTCAAAATAAAGGATAAAATACTACAATAAATAAAAATATTGATATTCAATTTAATTGAATATTTAATGTTGAAGATATAGGGTCAAATGAAGAAAATAGATTTGTTATCATATTCAGTTAGAAGAAAAATTTTCTTTGGAAATTTTTTTAGACTCAGGAGTAACAGGGGAATTTCTAAAATAAATTATAGCTAGAAGAATTATAATTATCGAAAAAGTTATAAATATAATTAATGCTCATAAAATTGGAGATATGTGAGGGATAGAAAATTGCTTAAAAAGCTATTTCAGCATGACAAGCTAATGTTATAAATTAACTAAATTTTCTTAATTATTCAAAGTTGTTAATTCAATTTAGAAATGAGTTTATGGAGATTCTTTCAACTACAATAGGCATAAATCTATGATTAGCTCCACAAATTTCTGAGCATTGTCCAAAAAATAATCCTGGTCGATTTACTAGGAAAGTTAATTGGTTTAATCGTCCAGGAATAGCATCTGCTTTAATACTTAAAGAAGGAACAGTTCATGAGTGAATTACATCAGTTGATGAAACTAAAATTCGAACATATGTGTTTATTGGAACTACTATACGATTATCAACCTCAATTAGTCGGAATTGATTGTTTTCAAGGTCTTTAGTTGGAATTATATAAGAATCAAATTCTACATCTAGAAAATCTGAGTATTCGTATGATCAATATCATTGATGACCTATAGATTTAATTGTTAAAGAGGGGTTATCATATTCATCTAGAAGGTAAAGCAAGTGTAATGATGGAAGAGCAATGAAAATTAAAAGGAATGCGGGAATTACTGTTCAAATAACTTCGATTAAATGTCCTTCTAATAAAAATCGATCAATAAATTTATTTGTAAATATTGTTAAAATAATATAACCTACTAAGGTTGTAACAAGTGTTAGAACTAGTATTGTGTGATCATGGAATGAAATAAGTTCTTCTATTAAAGGTGATGCACTATCTTGAAAATTTAATTGAGATCAAGTTGACATTATATTCTGAAAAAAGGAATTAAACCTTTTTGGATAGATCTTAAATCTATAGCACTATTCTGCCATATCAGAATTAACGAATAGTAAATTGAGGAAGTTCGTCGTAGCTATGGAAATGAGGTGGGGTAGTGTGAGCTCACTCTAGATTCGATGATAAATTAGGGCTGAATACTGTAGGACGTTGAGATACTATGGCTTCTCAGATAATATAAATAAATCCAAGAGCTCTAATAAATGATAATGTTGACCCAATTGAAGAAACAACATTTCAAGTAGTAAATGCATCAGGATAATCTGAGTATCGTCGAGGTATTCCTGCTAAACCAAGAAAATGTTGTGGAAAAAATGTTAAGTTTACTCCAATAAATATTGATCCAAAGTGGATTTTTAATCATTTTGGTTTTATTGTAATTCCTGTAAGTAAGGGAAATCAGTAAACAGCTCCTGCTATAATTCCAAATACTGCTCCTATAGATAGAACATAGTGGAAATGGGCTACTACATAATATGTATCATGTAGTACAATATCTAACGAAGAATTTGCTAAAACTACTCCTGTAACTCCACCTACGGTAAATAAAAATAAGAAACCTAAAGCTCAAAGTAATGGGGGTCTATAAGAAAATTGAGATCCGTGTAATGTACCTAATCATCTAAAGACTTTAATTCCTGTTGGCACAGCAATGATTATAGTAGCAGAGGTAAAATAGGCTCGAGTATCTACATCCATACCAACTGTAAATATGTGATGGGCTCAAACTACAAACCCTAAAATTCCAATTGCAATTATTGCATAAATTATTCCTAATGTTCCAAATGATTCTTTTTTACCTCTTTCTCTGGCTACAATATGAGAAATTATACCAAAGGCAGGAAGAATTAAAATATAGACTTCAGGATGACCAAAAAATCAAAATAAATGTTGATATAAAATTGGATCTCCTCCACCAGTTGGATCAAAAAACGATGTATTTAGATTCCGATCAGTAAGAAGTATAGTAATTGCTCCAGCTAATACAGGTAATGAAAGAAGAAGAAGAATTACTGTAATAAAAACTCTTCAAACAAATAGTGGAAGTCGATCAAAAGTTAAGGTCTCTGCTCGTATATTAATAACTGTGGATATAAAATTAATTGCTCCAAGAATTGAAGAAGCTCCAGCTAAGTGTAAAGAAAAAATTGATAAATCTACAGAAGCTCCTGAATGAGCAATATTGCTTGATAAAGGTGGGTAAACTGTTCATCCTGTTCCGGCACCAGCTTCAACTAAAGATCCGCTAATAAGTAATATTAGAGCTGGGGGTAATAATCAAAATCTTATATTATTTAACCGAGGGAAAGCTATGTCTGGAGCTCCTAATATTAATGGTAATAATCAATTTCCAAAACCACCAATTATAATAGGTATAACTATAAAAAAAATTATAATAAAGGCATGAGCTGTGACAATTACATTGTAGATTTGATCATCTCCAATTAAGCTTCCGGGTTGTCCTAGTTCTGCTCGAATAAGTATTCTTAAAGCCGTTCCTACTATAGCCGACCAAGCTCCAAAAATTAAATATAAAGTTCCAATATCTTTATGATTAGTAGAAAATAATCATTGTCGCGATTTTAT